AAAGACACAACTTCCACCCAAAAACAAGCCTAGTACTCGGAAAAAAGAGGATCCAATTGACATAGCTCAGTTGAAAAGAAACAAACCCATAGTTCATCATAGATGAGCAAGTGTCTTGCTCGATTACAAAACACACGAAAAAAGAAGAGCAGAACATGGCATCGTAGTAAACTACTGCTTACAGATAAGAAGATAGGAAAGGTCATCCCTTACTCCATTCCTTCCTAAGGTCAGGAATGGCGGGATGGAGAACTACAACTGCTAACTACAAGCACAAATCCTTAAAGAGCTAAGCGCTTGTAAATTTCTTCTAGTCTCCCCCGAGGGTGCCCAGACGCTCAATAATATGGAATAATTCTTATGTTTTCATCATGGTTTTATACTTATTTATAGGTAAGTAAGTCAATCATTCTTGTCGTGCTGTCTTAGGCGAGCCGTCTTAGCCGTGAGATCAGAACAACAATCGAATGTAAGCTGGAGGAGGAGGTCAGGAACAAAGCTTTAAACGTATCCAACCAAAGGGCACAGCGGGTTCAAGCACAAAGGGTTCTCCCAATAGTTCTTGACACTTGAAGTCACCTGGTCTTAGCACCTCCCTCTTAGTAAGGAGTTGGTTTCACCTTTTCCCACTCGTACCTCGAAGGCAGCCAATCTGTATCCTCTTCTTGGCAAGACGCTTTTCCATCTAAGCGATGAAACAATCTATAGATTCTACCCTTTGCTCTTGATTTTGTGATTCACTTGAGTTAAAAACTCCCGCTGGCGTTGGGGCCTACTAGGATCTACCTTTCTTGAAATGGTTTTCCGAACTACCTAATCATATAAACAAAACTGATCTAGCGGTGCTCTGACCAATTGAACTACAATTCCAAGTTTCAACAATTGAGGAAAATAAACCATACCCAATCGAGGTTCTCGGGCATCTTCCCTTTCATCGACAGGGTTCGAATCTCTTTCTTTTGGGGAAAATCTCCTTCCTAAGTTACTCATGCGAATAGGCGAATTTCTATATTTCTAGATATAGAGCAGGTGTAGCGCAATCTGTTCAGTGAGAACTTCTGGGGCAGACATGGTATAACTCTTTGTTCGAATCATAAGAATTGGGTCGCCGGGAGATCAAAATGAATATCGTTAAAGAAGGAAGATTTCAATTATTCGGCAGGAACGTCTGAGCGAAACGCTTTGGCACGGAAGGGGGTCAGGTTGGCTCCTGGGTGAAGTTGGGGTACGCCTTATGCCTTGTGTCGAGTGATGAAGAACTATCAAAAGCAGTCACAAATGAAGAGGTTGAAAGCTCGATCTTTCTCAATAACACATGATACGAAGGGGATGTGGGCTAGTAAGGAAAGGTAGAAATCCTGCTATTTAATGTGGAAATCATCCTCTTATATAATCATATAGTAGAGTATCGCCCAATGAAAGAAACGTCTGACTTTTAAAAGTAGACTCGGTTGGGCCAAGGAAACATAACTGACCGAATCTGGAGGTGTGAAGTGGATAAATCTGATTCCCATAAGTCATCTTCTTATGAGTTAGTTCAATTCATGGTCAAGTTCTTTTGAGAAAAGCCCCCGGTATCGAAGTGCAACTTTCCTTTTAGTCGATCGTGATGTAAGTCTATTATTCCTTTCATCATAGGTAAGGCAAAGCACTTTCTCTTAAGAATGCATCTGGTTTCATCTTTCTTTAGTTAACCCACCTTTTTCTAAAAGTGCTTGTAGTAATTCTGGGAAAAAGGCTTTATTAATTATTATATTAGCATAGCATTAAGTAGTAAACATTTTACACTAGGGGTTTTACCATACCATAAGTGCAAACATAATAAAGATAACCAAACAAAGATAGTTAGCATAGATAGGAGTCTATCTCCAGTAGGCACCTGAGTAGATCTCTACTAAAAAAAGACAAAGAACACCATAAATGAAAACACACTACTTTGCGTCTACAGACACTTATTTAAACCTTCTAAAACTAAAAAGAGTCGACGGACTCTTCTATTCTAGTCTCCCCGGTCACCGAGGGTGACAGCACGCACAATTAGGGCTTCCTGCTCCGCCCGCAGCACTTGCAGCCTCCTCTCCAAATCCCTTATGTTCTCTCTGGCAGCGCCAATGCGCGCTTCTTTCCTTGCAGGATCCATTGTTCTAACACTTATCAAAAGGCGGTTTAGCCCGCTACGGTGCTCTTGAATTTTATTTTGCAGTTGCCCCATTTCGGCAGCAATTGCAGAAAGCCTGTTTGCAGCATCCATAGCCATACGTGCTAGTACTCAATTTCTTTGATTTGAAGAAGACACTTATCGAGCCTCCATTTATAGAGTGGTAGAGTAATCTAGCCATGCAGTACGAATTGCATGGCTGGCACAATCTGAGTACTATAACCACGCAGCCTGTATGAACAAACAAACTTTGCAGAACCGTTTCACCTAATCGATCGTGGTGAAGTCAGCAATGGATTCGGCGGATCATCCACGTCACGCTAGGATTTTGGAAGGACATTTACGAGAGTGAGGTGGAGAAAGACGGGAGTGGATTTTTTTGCTCTAACTGGCTGTGAGCATGGGAATTTAGTTTCCGAGCAGAGGGCGGAGAGGAATTTGGTGTTGCAGGATTGATGACCGGGAAAGGGTTGATAATGTGTTGGTTTGTTTTAGCAGGTATATTGGTATGAATGAACATATTATAGATATAGAATGTAGAAGAATCTCGCCATGCGTCACGAATTGGATGGCAGGCACAATTCTTACTAGTTCTCCGCACTACTTTTCTGCAGTTGAATACTATCATGCCTATTTAGTGAAAAACTGGCTGGCTCTGGCTACCTTGCGGAGCAAACAAAAGATCCAAAAATCACACTGCCTGTATGAACAAACAAACTTTGCACAACCAGCTTACGTAGAAAAGATTCCATATTCTACGCCAATAGACTCGTGACATCCATGTACTGAGTCGTCAAATGAGCCACGTTAAGAAAGCCCAAGCTTATACGCATTGGCCCACAGGGTGCCCATCCTCAAGAAGGCCCGAATGAAAGACCCAAGCCTACATGAACCATCAAAGAAAGTACTACAAATGAAGACTTGGGCCTATCAAGCCTGCTTTCCTCGATGAAAGCCCACAGAAGGGCCAAAGCACAACAAGAGCCCTACCCATCATCAAAGCAAGCCCAAGTCCATGCAAGAAGGCCCGCTGGATCTGTCCAAATTCAAAGCCCGTCAAAGGTGGCTCCTCACATGAAATCATGAAAAGGATCCGAGCCCATATAGCCTCGGCCCGTCCAAATTATGTTCAGCGGTCTAAACCCAAGTAGCTGTGGCCCATGGGACCCGCAACCAGTCAATCATGCTATCCTTACCTTCCAACCAATCGGCCAATCACGCTATCCTTACCTTTCAACCAACCCCTTCGATTCCGCTTCTGAAGCAGTATATAATCTCGGTCCCTTACCTTGATGCCTACAGCTCAATTTGTTTTCCAGTGATGGCAAGAATCCGCGAAATACTGCTTTTTCTTTTTCTTCTTCTTGTGTTGTTTCTGAATGGCATCATAGCTACACGAGGGAAAGCGATGCTGCCCACTCTGCCGCAAAAGGGGGCCGCTTTCTTCCCCCCCAAAATGCCCGTTCCACCATCAGGGCCCAGCAAGCAGCATAATTATGTTCCGAGGCTGCGTTTCATTCCAGCAACAGTAGTCTATGGTTCAAAACGCCTTGTTCCATCCGGCGCGAATCCCCTCCATCACTAGTATGGTGGAGGTGTTATTTGTATTGCAATAATGAAAAAATGTACGAACACAAATAATGAGCAGACCAGCCCACTTTTATATGTGGGTTATTTTCATAATGTATTTTTGTTTTGAATAAAGAAGCGCGCTCCTGTTAGTGTAACGTAGGTGTCTTTCTCGGTTGATGGATGGGATAAATGCCTATATCGCTTTGTAATGTTATTGTCATGTTGATGCTATATTAAATAATCTAATCTAAACAAGTTGCTCAAGACTTAGTCCCATTCTTTATAATTGTCTTTCTCGTACTGTGTAAACGAACTTCAAGTCTTAATTGTGTACTCAACAGGAAGCGTCACAGCCTAGGTTTGGGCCACCTCCGATGTCGATCTGCAGTAATAGTTTTCGAAAGTAGTTTTCCGAGGTAGGTTCTATTTTAACCTAGAGCGATTTGCCTGCTTCTTTCTAGGCTATAGTTTACCTGTATCATGCAAATGTCCAACACTTAGGTGCTTTCTAAGATCATCCTATATGAAAGATGTATGACATGTGTGGCTAATGAATGACTTGCATGGTATGCAATCTGAACGTCCACAGAGTACAAAAGGTAAGACCTAATAAGAGAAATGAGCTTAGCACAACACGATATGGGGGGATAGAAACCTAATCCTAAAAGGAGAAACCCCATCACTGAACAATCATAGGAATAGAAGAAATAGGTTCAGACCAAGTGACAGAACTCTCTATGAGTTGGGCTACATAAAAGATCCTATTCTAAAATGGATGTAGCTTAACTAAAGCCCAATGCAGGTTGAACTCTATGGAATCTAAGCCTCACTACCCTCTTAGAGCGTTACAAGGAATTTTGGGCCTAATGACAAGAGTTTAAAGTATGGGTTAAACCATAGGTGAAAGATAGCCTACACAAGCTAGGCCTAACACAAGGCCCCATATAGATTCAGCTTAGGGGTTTATGAGAGATTGATTGATGGACCTAAGCTAAACTTATAAGATTGAACCTAAACCAAAGCCTATAGACTGAATTAGGAGAGCAGAGGTTTAATCCAAGACCAGGAAAGCAAGCTATATCGAAGCCCAATGCCAAGCAAAGCCCTAGACTACAAGTGAAGAAATTGGGTTCAACTAAGCCCTTAACCCAACATGAGGTGGAGCCTTAACCCGACACAGGGACCCTATTAGGATAGTGGGCTTAGTCAGCCCAACATAGGTTGTCAACCAAAAAGGAGAAGTTCCCGTGATTTAAGGTTTATATCCTACCCTAAGACGAGAGGATTGGGCTTAGAACAAGACCCATCGGTGGATAAGATCACATCTTCATGACAAGAGGTGTACACGTTAGGCCTCACTCAGGGTAATGGGCCAAACCTAACGAGTCCAAACAAATTGGATCTTATTGTATGACAAAACCACAGATTGGGCTTAATTCAAGGCCCAGAAAAGATGGGTTGAATCCATAAACCGCTCCGTGGGGTCCAATGACTCTCAGAATGGCTTAGAATTGCACACAATTGCTATAACTTGGGTCTAGTCATAATCCTTATGGGCTCAAGTCGTATTGGATCCTAAGTCTCACACATCGGGCTTAATTCAAAGCCCACAACCAATGGAAGAGCCTACAACTTGACCATGCACTTACACACCAACACTAGGCTCTATTCGAAGGTCTCGACCAATTGGGCTTAATTCAAAGCCCTTCCCTATTTATTCTAAAGGTCCTTCTTTTCCCTTTGTAGACGGCTAAGCGCGCTCTTTCTCTTCAACTTGGCAAAAAGCCCTTTCCTTTCCGTCGCTTGACTTCACGTATTGAGTAGGACTCTCGCTCCTGGGCTAGCACCCTACACATCCTACATTTACAGTTGACAAGCAAGTTTCCCCAAATTAAGTTTCCGAAAGAGGAAGGGCCCGAGAGATTGGCTACTACTTTCTACTTCTACAAAAGGAGGAGATTACTTTTTTACTTATGAAAATAGAGTCAAAGCAAGGATGAAATCAAGCTTAGCAGAGTAAACCACTCTATCAGTATAGAGAGCACTCTAATAAACAGAAAAAGGCTCGAGAGACCTGAACCTGTAGAAAAGAAGATAGTAATCTGGAAAGGCTAATCTGGAAGAAGATCAGGTAGGTGATTGATTGTCAAATTCGGATAGAGCTCTACCACCTTCTGCCACTGCGTGGACATCTGCCTCGCCCGCTAACCCCTGCTGTTACCCAAGCTTGGAAGTCGATGTTGCATCGAGCAAGTGAAGTGAAAACTTCCGGGTAGAGCTTTCAAGGATCTCCATTCATTCGCAAGTCACCTTCTTCTCTGTAACACTTAGTCTAGTATCTCGACCAGGTCATCTACGTGAAGCGAAACTGGCACACTTTAGGAAGTTTGAACAGGAAGAAATGCATATAGTAAAAAACCTCCCCGAGCTTGGATTCTAGCTTTGTCCGAGTTGGGCAGAAGCTAGTCCTGCTAAGACGATACACATGTTAATCGAGATAGTTAGAATGAAGACTTGGTTCCTATCTATGGAATATAAAAAAGACTTTCTGCACCATATGGATGAGCGATCTTACTCATATTCATTGATACGGGAATTTCAAGCAAACAAACTGATCCTGCTGGATGAGCAATGTGGTTAATAATTACAGAGCACGCGCATAGAAGCGAGGGGAGTTGGACGGGGATATAGGTTTAAATATCCTCACCGACCGACTGATTCACGGCTTGTCGGATGAGTTCAATGCATACTATTTTATTCCAAGAGCCAATGTTCGAATACCAGGCGCTACTGAGTCTCGACGCTGGCCGGAACTCAGGCGCATGCCCTCCCTTGAATGCCATTCTCCATCGAAAACCTGTCCTTAAGGAGGGTACTGCCACTGGTTTGGAGCTACTTTCTCTGAACGAGCTCTTTACTAAGAAAAAGGGCAAAGGCCAAAAGCAGGCCTACTTAGCTGGGTATAGAGGGAGCAGTAGATCGTCGATTGAAGAGCCAGCAGGTCAAACTTATTCGTAGAAAGCGGGTTACCGGTAGATGGCACTTAAGAGCGCAAATGGCCAGATGTGCAGGATCCCATGGAAGAAATTAACCTCTTGGACTGAAAAAAGGTTCCTTTCGCGTAACGCGTCGTCCATTCGGCCGGAAAGAAGAAGCGCCGCCCGCTAACTCGGCTCGTTCTTCGAGCTGGAAAGGGGGCCAAAGAGGAGAAAGCTTGCTGACTCAAGAACTCATTCGTCCTTGAGCTTCAACTTGCTGACTTGGTTCCTTAAAACCTATTTCTCCGACTTGGTCTGCTCTCCTTGCCTTGAAGTAGGTGTTTCGCTTTGGTGCTATCCTTCCCTTTGACTCCGATCTCCTCTTTCCTGCTCCATACAGATCCGGTTTTGAGGGCGAAGTCAGCTTTCTCATCCACCGGGCAAGCGGGTTCCACGGGTTAGGAGGCTGCCTTTAAGTGATAGGGGGGCCCTCATTTCATGTAACGCAAAGGAAAGCAGTGGCCGTTCACTCACTCAAGTTAGGGATGCAACGAAACCGCGGAACTGAAAGCATATATCCGGAATAGGAGGAAAAAGAAGCAGCTTCGGACCCCGGGGCATATACCTAGAAGGCATCTACTAATGTGTTAGCACCGGACGTAGATCGTTTCATTCCCATCTCCTCCGGCCACTAAAGCCTTAAACCACGATCTCTCTTATCCATCCGATCGGTGAAGAGGCGCCTTACTCATTTAGGGGGAGTACCACCTATGCCCGAAAGAGATAGAAGTCCTCGCTAAATGATAGAAGGAGTTTGATGCTCTCCTACGCCGGGTTCGACCGCTGTTAATAAGAGGAGTGACTTCCTTTCCTCGCAGGAACCGGCCGATCAATCTATCCATTCTATTCAGTCCATTCAGTACTGTCTAGTCCCTTTTCGGATATCGGGTGGTCGAAGGGAGGTGAACTAGAGGTTCTTCAAAGGATGGCATATTGCAGCTATCTCTATCGGAAGGCAACCATCGGAAGTTTCATAGAAGAAAAGGTGGAGGAATGAACTCTCATTTATTCGAATCCCTCCCGATCCAAGAACTGCCCTGAAGGTAAGCTTGATAAGTCGAATGCGAGGGATTGAAATACCCGTCTTCGAACCACAGCTTACAACATAGGGCCTCCGCCGATCATGAGACGTGATCAGCTCTACCTGAAGAGGCTCGTCCAACCGATCCTTCCCCCCCTTAATAGGCCGTTTATTGAAACTGGAATTCAATAAGTTAAGTATAGTACGCAAGGAAGGACCTATCTGAAAGGAAGGTAACGGCTGGCACATAGGGACATCGGTTTAAGCTCCCTCAATGGGTAGCTCATCTCATTGGCTAGCTAGCTCATATGGAATAGGTCTCTGGCTTGCTCCTGTCCGCTCTTTGGTTATCTATCGGAAAGGGGCGTAATCTTTCCTTTCTGTCCACAAACAAATGATTTCTATTTATTACCGCGAATCTCTGTAACTATGGCAAACGGTCAAAGCGTTCTGATAAGGGAAGAAGATACGTAAGCCTCTTTTGTCTCTTCAAATAGGCTTTCTTTGAAGGCGTAGGTGTCTTTTAATTTGAAAGTAGTCGGTGCTTTTCCATTTGATTTGCAATCCCCTTTTTCTAGTTATGCAGTTGATGATCGGATATGAAAGAACTAATCTACCTTCTATAAATATAAATAGAAAGTGGCTGCTTTCCGGATTCACAGCTTGAGGTTGTAGGTAACCTAAGTCCAGTCTGATCTGAGGGAAGCAGTCCCAAGTCAGTAGCGAGTACACCACTCTGAGAGCCCAGAAACAAAGATCCCATCCCGTACCCGTACTTTATATAAAAAATATAAAAAAAAGTCTTCTCCTTTTTCAGAGAATGTGTAAGCACCCTAGAGTAGAGGGGGAGGCCCATTTCCTAGCCTAGTTTTAAGCAGAGCAGCACCATCCTAGTCCAGAGCAGTACCTCTCTCTATGGGCTCGAGGCAAGACAAGCAGCCCGCTTCGCTTCCTTCGTCTCATTACAGGGAAGGATAGGACCTCGGTCGGTTCCAAGGGTGAGGAAGAAGTGCCATCTGCTTAATCGGAAGAATCCGCTGAGACAAAAGCATTAGCAGAGGCTGAATCAGCTGCATCAGCAAGCGAATGCCTTTCTTAGAATGGTTCGGAAACCCAGTGAGAATCACCTTCTCACCCCGAATCCTAAGATCCAGGGAGGTTGGCTAGAAAGAGAATTTCCAAATCTAAAGAAGAGGCTGAAGCATCAGAATCCGCTGAAACAAAGGCTGAGAAAGCCAATAGCGGGGCTTTTAAGCCACATCACGCTTTTCCAGGGACCGATCAAAAGCTGTTTGTTTTTCGTTAAGAGACTTTTTTCTCTGATTCAAACTTCAATCTTGGAGCTAGGGCTTCATTCTATGGGTAAGGTCAAGTTGATAAGCCGCCTACCTCCTTAATGAAGTTACATTACAGAGGGGCCTCCCTAACTCAAGTTGCTTGTGCCTGCTGTTACCTACCGTAGGACCTCCGTCCCCGAAGCGAAGAAAGAGGAGACCTTTCTCCTGTGTCGAAGGTTGGGTGTTAATGAAAATCACACTTTTTCATTATTTTATTTTGCGGATGGACATAAAAGAAAAGGGTAAGATTTCAAAAAGCTATTTACGTAGGAGAATAAGTCATCGCTCGCGGCTTCCCGCTTTCAATTAGAAGGGCAGGGCATCTTTCTGTTGCCGGTTAGGTTCACCTCAAAAGTGAAATAGGGTAAGCTGCTAGCTCTAACCGAACTTTCGGGTATCTATAAGTCCGACGAAAGACAACCCGCTTCTCAAAGGCGAGGTTCTGAAAGAAAGCAAGCGGTGCACTTAAATCTAAATAGGGTGGTATGGGTGAGAAAGAGAAGATCTAGACAAAAGACCTACTCGATGGAATTAGCCAATGTGTGCTCCTAAAGTTAGAAAACGTCCCGGCAAGAGCTGTCAGAATTCATCCCAGAAGGAAAATGACCCTTTCTCTTGTGCCTGCATTCGCTATTCCTATTCCGCTAAATTTTATGCCTAGCCCCGTCAGCTACGCTTTGGAATTGAGCTACCCAAGCAGACCAGCCCTTCCCGAGAAGAGCCAAAAGCGAAGGAGTTTCAGTAAGTAAGAAGAAGATTAATGATTTATGAAACATACTATTGACAACATGAATCCGCCTAGCAAGAAAGAAGACTCTAGTTTCATCTCTTAATTACTTGATCAAGACGGTGCAATCGATTGAAGACTGAAGACCGGGCACTTAATGTCTAGATTGAGATCGAGATGAAGCTCCAAGTCATGTAGGTTCACGAGAAGGACGTTTGTTTTCTACCATAAACAGAGGAGTTCGGTTGCATTTACTAGGAGAAATCTTTCTCTCAATCGCTGGCAGTTGGACAAGGAAAGGCAAGAGCGAGCAGCCACACCGCGATAAACGATGTCATGATAGGCTTTCCATAACCATCTTTCCCGACGTTGGTAATCAAATCCTTCTTTCAGTCTCACGGGCTCGATCACTGTCCTCTGGAACTTAAGATAAGAGGAAAGCGGTGAGTAGTAACTAGAGCCCACGGCAGGTGCCGCAGACCGTAGAGAGAGTTTTAGTTCAGTTCGCACCGTCAAGCGCTAGTGAAAGTAAGTTTCGGTTAGCGGAGCAGCTGGAAGTCGAGGATTACTTTCAAGCAATAAGTAGGCGCAGTTGGAAAGCTATCCACTCCTGCCTATACTATCACAGGCCATCGAGATGGGAGGAATAACTTTAGTACCCAAGCACGGGATGCGACTTGGCTCCGAAACTAGTGTGCCAGTCTTACTTCTCGCCCTTGGGGCAGCCCCTCTAACTCACCAAGGGTAAGATCCCACAGTCGGTCTTCATGAATCGAGAAATCAAAATTTCAGTCTCCGGTCCGGGGCCAGGCCCTAAAACTACTGACTTTCCGGCGGACTCGGCTTCACTTAGAATACGTATATTTCCCATATGCCCACCTTCCAGCTCTAAGCTAGTCCCTACTGATGCCTATTTCTTTGGTCTCATTCTGTAAAACTACTAACTCCTTCTACAGCAGGAATAAGGGTACTCAACAATACGAACACTAACGCAAACAACGTCTTTTTTTGCATCGCATTCGTTGATGGGTGACTCGACCTGCCTTTTCATTCAGGCGATGACTGGTCCTTCCGTTTCGTCCCCGTCTCTAACTCTACTGTCGGGGCTGGGACAAGAACAACAAACGGATTCTTTGATCTTCTGTTCACTACATTTCTAGTTCCTATTGCCTCCTCGCTATTGACAAGAACTTCCTTATTATTCGAGAAAAAAAAAAAGAAGTTTTATTTATTTCAATTCAATCTTTCTTCAACGGCTACTGAATTTGAAGTTTCGAACTCCTCTTTTTCTTGGGCCCCTTCCCTTTGAGCCGATACCCTCCCGCTCTTTCAAGCGGGACTTTCACACCCCTTCCCGGAAATGAATGTCCAGCTTTGCTTGCAGTCTCCACTCCAGTTCTTGCTTCCTCGTAGTGGTCGGTGGATACTTTGACCCTTGCTATGAACCTCTCATGCCAATTCCCCAAGACCTCTTGTACCCTTTTAGAGCTAAAAAGGAGTTGACCAGCCCTTTCGCCCAATCGATTTCCTTCATCATTCTTTTGGTCATTCCTTCTTCTGGCCAAAGAGACTTCTGGAGAAAGGTCCGGCTTAAGACACCTTGATTTGGAAAGCGATCGATGATCAATCCATCTGTCCGCACTTCCTCCTGGTCCTGCTGTATCTCTGCCTAGGACTTTTTTTTTCTTTCTTGACCCAGCTCGGAATGAAAGGAGACCTCCCGTAGGTGGCCTCTTACCTCTCTTGCTTCCAAGTGAGCACCCAGGTGAACCGTAGTGCCCAGGGCGTTCCCCTTTCATTTCTAAGTAAATTATGCTTCGGTCTTGCTTTCTTTTTTTTCATTAATCTCTCTTCACGCCCCCGCCTTTGTACAATTAGAATCCTAGCACACGTCTTTTTGAACTATGAGAGCTGTTTGTATACTTGCGTAAGAGGCTTTTTCCGTGATTCCAGTTAGGGACTCGGGTGCCCTTATTTCATATCTTTTTTTGTACTGCCCCATAAGAAGAATCAGTAGGCTCAAGTAGCCTTTTTGATGCATAAGATATGGAGGGCTTCTGCGCCCCAATCATTCTATTTTCGGAGGGAACCCCCTTTGAAAGCTTCTTTCATTGAATTCAAAGATCGATGGCTGTGAAGCATGCTGGGAATGAGGTAAGGACCTCTTCTCTCTGACGTAGCCAAAGCCATTCGACCTCGGTCGAGATCTAAGCCGGTCTATAGCACAGGTGCTGCAGTGAAAGATTCCGCCGTAGCTAGATGCCTTGAAGAAAGAGCAAAAAGACTCACTTTGGGTCCATGGCTCCAGTCAAAAAGGCCCTTCCCTCCCTTTGAAGAAAGCCCTGATCTACGACCAGCCTTTGCCATTCTTTTTCCAATGAGGAGTCCGACCTTGGGAGCATCCCGGGCAAGATCTATGGCTTCAGCTGCGGCTAAGCGAACTACCTATTCTATATATTCTATAGAAGTGAATATAATAGAAAAAGCTCTTCTTTCACATAGTGGGAGGCTGGCCTTCTCTCTTCCCAATTCTCCCAATGAGACCTTTTTCACTCACTTAGTGGACGACCCAGAGGACTTTAATAAAGCCCCCTTTTGCCTCATCCCGATCTCCCTGAAAAGAGGGTGAAGTAGCGGCTCCCTCCTATTACTATTACTGGGGTGGAGTCGAAGCTATGGCACCAGAAAGTCAAAGAGATTCCTTCCCGAACCACTAGTGTAGTCTTCTTCCTGCCTCCCAGTTAGGCCCTATCTCGCTTTCCAAGTCTCATTTGGATGAGGCGCCGGCGCTACTAAATGCAACTCTCATTTCAACATTCTTTCTTCTCTCACAAAGGAGTGTCCTATGATTGTGATTGGACAAGGTAGAAATTTGACGGATTTTTCTCTCTTCTATGAGGGGAAGTCAAGGACCAGTATGATGCCATGCTAGTAGGAGTAGTGATGTCAGAAAGAAGGGCGATGAGCTTCTTGCGTCTATAGGAAGGTTGATTAAGGAAGGCATTTGAAGAAGGGAAGGGGAAGAAAAGGTATCGGAGAACCAAAGCAGGCTGTTAAGGGTAAAGGCGAGATGTCTGGTTTGCAATGGGAAGGCGCAGCTAGCCGAGCAGAAAAAGTGCTGGTTAAGGATTAAATTTAAAGAGTTGCAAGGAAAAAGAGCTTTCTCGGGCAAGCAAGTCTGCTCTGTCAGCGATTAGTTCAGCACGGTTAGGTCAGCTAGTCAGTCTGCTGTCTGATAGGTGTTAGCGAACATAGTGGTAGGTTCTTGTTGTTGAAAGCCCGTCCTTCAGCCCAAGCCCCCCTTTCGTCAAATAGGGAAGGGAATTAGGAACTGAACTCCTTATAGGATTAAGGTCCTAGCTCAACTATTCCTCTTGAATAGGAATTTGCCATTATGGAGGCTGCAGTGGATTGGCCTTAGTTAGTCTTCAATGGCTTATTAGGTCCTTGCATAGCCACCTCTTTCTTTCCCTCTTTTTCTAGAGATCTAACTAAAAGGTTCAGCAACAGTCGGAGAAGCATAACTTGTCCTTCCGGGTCATAAGCTGGGTATTTGGTCGATCGCCTCACTGCATTTCCACAGAATGGATTTGAAGATAGATATGATGAAGATCTGTTTAGTGGCCTTTTTTCCCCAGCATCATAAGTTGGTAGATAAGAGAGGTCCCTAGAAGGATAGCTTTCACCAGAACTCCTGGGGGGTGCTTTAAAAACAGTAGCTGCACTTGGATAGAGAGAATTCTCAGCCTTTGACCCGCCCCAGCATCCCCTACAATCAAGCTCCTATCCATCCGATTCGGTCTCTATACGTATCCCTCTTTTCGTGCTATGTTCTAGTTACGTCATGCGCTCTAGTAAGGATCTAATGGTTGCTAGTTTCAAGTCTCGGACTAGAGGCTCTTTAGTATCTAAAACCTGCTTTTCTTTTCTTAGGTTGACTGCCTTTCTTGCTTCCTCCGTCGAGTTGCTTTCTTATTTTCCTTAAAAAATCTATGAAAAATAATGGAATGGGAAGGAAGTTCACTTCTTATGCTTTCCTGGCTCTCACTTTCTGGACTCGGCTTTATACTGACCAGCTACTGGCCCCTTTCTGACTCTATTACTGGGCGAGAGGCTAGGCAAGTCCTTTCTTACGGCCGCTTCGATCCTTATTGATTGATTGGATGAATCACCAGTCTTGTCTTATGTTACGAGCACCTGCTTGACTTTCTTTTCTATTTCAGCAATGGAACAAGCGGTCATACATACCTATTAAAGAGAAGAGGTGGAACTCTTTGGTGGGCTTCCCTGCCCGCCTATTGAATGAATAATAGGGGCCGGTCTACCTAAGAGGATGGCGAACTCAAGCAAGCCGGAAATCCGCTTATGATAACTTCGCGATTGGGCTGAAGCCTTACGATTGATTGGTGGACGGCTAAGCGCCAACTGCTACGATGAAATTAAGGTAATCAGAGGATGAGGATGCGACTGACTACTACGGAACCAGGCCTTTAGCCGAAGCTTGCTCAAGAGTTGGAGTTTACGGCTATGCCAAAGCAAGTGTGGGAGGAAGTGACTTCGGTGGAGGTCCCTCATAAGAGATTGATTACTACACCCCTTAAGCAAGGGGCGTCGCTGCAGGTAAGTAAAAGGTATCGTATCGAAGAACCCTCTCCTACCTATGGTACTGTCCTTTGATTCCGATGCCGCGAAATGAAAGTATAGAGACAAGCCAATAGCCACTAAAGGGTCTCATAAGCAATTTGAATTCCAGAAAACAAAAGGATGCGAAGTGAGTGGACTGAAATATACGTGATGTGGTTACGGGCCTAGCTCAAGCAGTTTTCTTACAGCGGCTCTAGAAAAAAAGAAGGCTACGGATTCTTAGAAAAATGATCGGTTAGAAATGCTCATTCAGGGAAGGTGACTCTTTTTAGAAGAAGCAGATAGCAATCGTCGTGCAAGAAAAGCAAAGCGGACTCTTAAATAACTCTTAGGATCTCGGATAAGGAGGGACCGGCGCTCTTTGGAGGACTCACTCCATTTATCTTTATGTCTGGCCCCAGCTTTAAGAATGATTTGGGATCATTCACGGGGGACTTGTTAATAGAGAGTTCCTTTGGTTCGTGGTTTGATTGACCCTTGAGCACGAACTCGGTTCAGAGGAA